ACCCATTATAAATGATAAGGGGAAAAACACTCCTAGTTGGAGTAATAGTGACAATTATGCTTTCAGTAATGTTGATTATTTATTTGATATCGGGAATATTTGGAGTTTGGTCTCTGATGACACCTTTTTAGTTAGAGATAGTAATGGTGACAATTATTCTGTCTATTTTGATATTGAAAATCAGATTTTTGAGATTGACAATGAGAGTTCTTTTATGTTTATGAGTGAACTAGAAAGTTTTTTTTCTAGTTATTTGAATAGTGGGTCCAAGAACTACTATTATCATTACATGTATGATACTCAATCTAGTTGGAATAATCACATTAATAGTTGCATTAATAGTTATCTTCATTTTGAAGTTAGTATTAATAGTTCTATTTCAGGTGATACCGATTATTACAGTAACAGTTATAATTATAATTATAGTTTCATTTATACTGAAAGTAGTGAAAGTGGGAATTCGAGTATAAAAATTAGTAATAATGGCAGCGATCTCAATATAAGAGAAGAGTCTAATGATTTCGATATAAATCAAAGATACAAACATTTATGGGTTCAATGCGAAAATTGTTATGGATTAAATTATAAAAAATTTTTTAAGTCAAAAATGAATATTTGTGAACAGTGTGGATATCATTTGAAAATGAGTAGTTCAGATAGAATCGAACTTTTGATTGATTCGGGCACTTGGGATCCTATGGATGAAGAGATGGTCTCTATGGACCCTATTGAATTTCATTCAGAGGAAGAACCTTATAAAGATCGTATTGATTCTTATCAAAGAAAAACAGGTTTAACTGAAGCTGTTCAAACAGGCATAGGTCAACTAAATGGTATTCCAATAGCAGTTGGGGTTATGGATTTTCAGTTTATGGGAGGTAGTATGGGATCCGTAGTCGGCGAGAAAATCACCCGTTTGATCGAGTATGCTACTAATCGATCTTTACCTGTCATTATTGTGTGTGCTTCTGGGGGAGCACGCATGCAAGAAGGAAGTTTGAGCTTGATGCAAATGGCTAAAATATCTTCTGCTTTATATGATTATCAATCAAATAAAAAGTTATTCTATATATCAATCCTTACATCTCCTACAACTGGTGGAGTAACAGCCAGTTTTGGTATGTTGGGAGATGTCATTATTGCTGAACCAAATGCCTACATTGCATTTGCGGGTAAAAGAGTAATTGAACAAACATTGAATAAAACAGTACCCGATGGTTCACAAGCGGCTGAGTATTCATTCCATAAGGGCTTATTCGACCCAATCGTACCACGTAATCCTTTAAGGGGTGTTCTGAGTGAGTTATTTCAGCTCCACGGTTTCTTTCCTCTGAATCAAAATTCAATATATTAAAGTATAGCACTCGATTCAATTCAATTATTTGTAGCGAACGAGTATTTAGTTCATCGTAAAAAAAACTTAAGTTAAGAAGAGTGGTGTTTTCTTTGGTGACATAAGTTCCACTTGTAGTAAGAGCCGGAAGTTTCGGATAATTATTATTTTTTCCTCCAGATCGATATATTCTATATTTTTATCTTATCCCTATTCCTGATTACTAATCATGAATCCTTTATAAATCAATAGGATAAAAAAGATAAAAGAGTAAGTTTCTCCTTCCGAGGAATTGGGGGAAGGGAAGACATTAATAAAAAAAATTTTTATTTGGCCTTCTTAACGTATTAATTTCATTTTAATAGAGACAATAATATAAATATATCTTATTATCTTATTAATAATATATCATATTTGAATCTTATATCTTATAATTAATATTAAGATTCAAATATGATATATTATAGAAAGGAGTGAAAGAATCCTCACTTTTATTTTTTATTATAGAATCGAGTTACCGTTTGCTTTGTTGGATTCGATTAGTGAAAGTCGCGAACTCATAATAAACTCTTTAATACCCTTAGTAAAAAAAAAAAATAATAATAGAAAGAGAAAGAATAAAAAAGGATGGAAGAAGAAGAATAGGAAAGTTTTTTATATTAAAGTGAATTATCATACATATTTATGTAGAACGATGAATTAGGTACACTTAATTCAGGTCTATATTCCTTGCACTTATTAACTACTTAATATTATTTATATTAGATATACTTATCATAAGATATCTTTAAAATACAAATATTAAATTGGGGCACCCATTCTATGACAGATCTACCCTCTATTTTTGTGCCTTTAGTGGGCCTAGTATTTCCGGCAATTGCAATGGCTTCTTTATCTCTTCATGTCCAAGAAAATAAGATTGTCTAGATTCGATGAGAGCAAATCTCATCAATTTATTTCAACACTGGATCATAATACAAATATTTATTTAGTCTAATATGGTACGATATGTGGCTCTTTCCGAATACAAATTGAGAGACTCATATGCATACGGATACACGATATCTACATAAATGCAGATTCTATATGGGTATAGCTGGTTAAAAATGGATCGGCGAATAGTTTTAAATATAAAGTCAATTTATCTAACTAATTACTCCTAATAGTTCCCGTCAAAATAGTGCTAGTTGATGAGAGTTACTTGGGGGTCAAGAAAAGTCAAGTCAAATTCATTTGGGTTATTCTCTCAATTCCAATCGAATACAACCTTAGTATAGTAAGTATAGTATGAACTGGCGATCAGAGCATATCTGGATAGAACTTATAACGGGGTCTCGAAAAACAAGTAATTTTTTTTTGGCCTGTAGCCTTTTTTTAGGTTCATTAGGGTTCTTAGTGGTTGGAACTTCCAGTTATCTCGGTAGGAATCTTATATCCGTATTTCCATCTCAGCAAATATTTTTTTTTCCGCAAGGGATCATAATGTCTTTTTATGGGATCGCGGGTCTATTTATTAGCTCCTATTTGTGGTGTACAATTGCGTGGAATGTAGGTAGTGGTTATGACCGATTTGATAGAAAAGAAGGAATTGTTTGTATTTTTCGTTGGGGATTTCCTGGAATAAATCGTCGCATTTTCCTTCGTTTCCTTATGAGAGATATACAATCCATCAGAATGGAGGTTAAAGAGGGTCTTTATCCTCGTCGTGTCCTTTATATGGAAATAAGAGGCCAAGGGGCGGTTCCCTTGACTGGCACTGATGAGAATCTTACTCCACGAGAAATTGAACAAAAAGCTGCCGAATTAGCATATTTCTTGCATGTACCAATCGAAGTATTTTGAAATGAAGAATTAATGTTTTCTCAGTATGAGGGAGGGAACTTGCTAATTCCCTTTTTAATACAATTGAAGTTTCTTCAAAAGACTTATTTGATCAAAACATATTAATATTAGATTTTATTTCTCCTTTCTGTTAGCGGGTAAACCCACATGGAATAAAACAAAAGTGGGAGATTTTATATGGAACAACTAAACTCTAATAAAAATCCATTATTTTCTATACCAAAACCCTTTTTTTTATGCGCAGGGAGCCCCCAATTTATAATTTATACTAAATAAAATAAAAAGTCTAAATTAAGTATGCATTCATCAAACATATTCGAACATTTATTTCGTAATACAGAATTCATCTTTTTAGACCCAATATTTCGAATTTATAGGTTACATTATTCCTGGACTGTGGTTAGGCGGTGAAACATTTCGAAATAATTAATTGATCCGAGAAGGCATTTTTTTGTTTCGAAATCCAAATCATATTCGTTACTTCTAGTGGATTTTCGAGTATTCATCGACAGGACCAAATAACAAATGGAGATGAAATTAGTTGGAATTTACCCAATAGAGATATCTCAATTTTTCTAAATACAAGGACTAAATTTTTACACAAAAATGGGAATAGATTCATTGGTTCGATACGATACCTTAGTTATAGAATTTGTGTTCAGATAAATGTCTGATAAAATCCACGAATGCAGCAGATTCATTAACAATTTACAGATAAAAAATGAAAAAAAAATCATTGACTTCCCTCCCATATCTTGTATCCATAGTATTTTTGCCCTGGTGGGTCTCTCTTTCATTTAATAAAAGTCTGGAACCTTGGGTTATTAATTGGTGGAATACCCGGCAATCCGAAACTTTCTTGAATGATATTCAAGAGAAAAGGATTCTAGAAAAATTTATAGAATTAGAAGAACTATTCCTCTTGGACGAAATGATAAAGGAATACCCTGAAACACAGATACAAAAGCTTCGTATAGGAATACACAAAGAAACGGTACAATTAGTCAAAACACACGATGAGTATAATCTCCATATCATTTTTAATTTATCGACAAATATAATCTGTTTCGCTATTCTAAGTGGTTATTGTATTTTGGGTAATGAAGAACTTGTTATTCTTAATTCTTGGGTTCAGGAATTCCTGTATAACTTGAGTGACACAATAAAAGCTTTTTCAATTCTTTTAGTTACTGATTTATGGATCGGATTTCATTCAACCCATGGTTGGGAACTTATGATTGGTTCGGTCTACAACGATTTTGGATTGGCTCATAACGATAAAATTATATCCGGTCTTGTTTCCACTTTTCCAGTTATTCTAGATACAATTGTGAAATATTGGATCTTCCATTATTTAAATCGTGTATCTCCTTCGCTTGTAGTCATTTATCATTCAATCAACGAATAAAGAACTCATTTGATCTCTTGATATCAATCAAATAAGAATGTTTCTTCGTGTTTAAAGAATAAAGAAAGTATTTTCAATCTTACTTATTCTTTATTTATACTTATACCTGTTCAAGGTATTCGTCCCATATTCTAGTACAATTATTCCAGTACAATGGCAGACTCGTGGATAGGGAACTACACTAGTTAGTTACCTTTCTAATTTATTGTAGAAATTCTGGGATCAATGATTGAACCATGCAAAATAGAAATATTTTTTCTTGGGTAAAGGAACAGATGACTCGATCCATTTCTGTATCGATCATGATATATGTAATAACTCGGGTATCTATTTCAAATGCATATCCCATTTTTGCGCAGCAGGGTTATGAAAATCCGCGTGAAGCAACTGGACGAATTGTATGTGCAAATTGCCATT